CTATTTGCTGCTAATCGAATCGCAGCTTCGGTGAGAGAAAAGGCTCGCACGCATCCACTTAGATTAGCCGGATTGATCGGGAATCGCACATCGGAAAGGGATCTCATTGATAAATACGTAGAAGCTTGTCCGATGCCTGTTTTGGAAGTGTTACCCTTGATCGAAGATATTCGAATATCCAGAGTTAAAGGAAAAACTCTTTTTGAAATGGTGGAATCCCAACCGACTCTCGAATATGTTTGTAATTTTTACTTGAACATAGCGGACCAGATATTGTCTGAACCGGAAGGAATCGTACCGAAAGAAGTTCCCGATCGAGAATTATTCGGTTTACTTTCCGATTTCTATTTGAATCCTGTGAATGCTTTGAACGAAAAAGAAAATCAAGCGGATTTGATTGATTTTACAATAATCTGAAACGTAACCTTCTATTCTATTCGGTCGAGCAAATATATATATATATACATGTATATGTCAATAAAAATATCTGAAACTCTCACTTTTGAATGCGAAACAGGTAATTATCACACTTTTTGTCCAATCAGTTGCGTTGCCTGGTTGTACCAGAAGATTGAGGATAGTTTCTTTCTAGTAGTAGGTACAAAAACTTGCGGTTATTTCTTACAAAACGCTCTTGGGGTTATGATCTTCGCCGAACCCCGTTACGCCATGGCAGAGTTGGAGGAAGGCGATATTTCGGCACAACTGAATGATTACCAAGAATTAAAGAGATTATGTGTTCAAATAAAAAAAGCTAGAAACCCTAGTGTAATTATATGGATTGGTACTTGCACGACAGAAATTATAAAAATGGATTTGGAAGGTATGGCTCCGAAGCTGGAATCTGACGTTGGTATACCCATCGTAGTAGCTAGAGCAAACGGATTAGACTATGCGTTCACCCAAGGAGAAGATACTGTACTAGCTGCTATGGCGCATCGTTGTCCCGATCGAGAATTAGCGCCCGCAAAAGAATCGCAAGAGATTGAGAATAAATCCATTTCGAAAAATAAGATTTCTCTAGTTCTTTTTGGTTCTTTACCTTCGACAGTAGCTTCTCAACTCGGTTTGGAATTGAAACGCCAATCCATTAATGTCTCGGGTTGGTTACCCGCTCAGAGATATACGGATCTTCCAATATTGGGCGATGGAGTATACGTTTGTGGTGTTAATCCATTCCTGAGTCGGACGGCAACAACTCTGATGCGGCGCCGCAAATGCAAACTGATTGGAGCACCTTTTCCCATTGGTCCTGATGGAACACGTGCTTGGATCGAAAAAATATGTTCTGTATTTGGAATACAAGCACAAGGTTTAGGAGAGAGGGAACAACAAGTATGGAATAATTTGAAGAATTATCTCGATTTAGTACGCGGTAAATCTGTTTTTTTTATGGGAGATAATCTATTGGAAATATCTTCAGCAAGATTCTTAATTCGATGCGGAATGATCGTCTATGAGATCGGTATTCCTTACATGGATAAGAGATATCAAGCGGCAGAATTGGCATTCCTACGAACTACGTGTAACGGAATGTGCGTACCGATGCCTCGGATCGTAGAAAAACCTGATAATTATAGCCAAATACAGCGTGTGCGCGAATTAAGACCTGATCTAGCTATAACTGGAATGGCCCATGCTAATCCATTGGAAGCGAGAGGAATTAGTACGAAATGGTCTGTTGAATTCACTTTTGCTCAAATTCACGGATTCGCAAATGCCAAAGATATTCTTGAACTCGTTACCCGTCCTTTACGACGTAATAATAATTTGGGAAATTCTAATTGGACGGATCTAGTCAAAGAGACGTAAGAAAGGGTTTATTAATTAGTGGATGAATCGATCCAATTAATTAATCTATCTTTCCAGTTGCTCGATCTAAACCCAAAAAATATAAACTTTATTCTATTCCGATCCTACTTTATCGAGGAAGGTTTTTCATTATGATAACGAGTACTCCTTCGCGGCTTTTTGGTTCATGGATTCTTCCAATATTATCATGGATAAATTCTTCAAGCGCATCTATTTTATTCGGATTATATCATGGATTTCTTATTGCACTACCTCTCAGCCTTTCGCAACTCTTAGCCATAAGAGCTTTTCTCTTGGGGGGTAATCTTGGTGGTATAATAGCGGTTAGTGGCTCAATCATTGGACAATCAATGATACTCTTATCGATTCATTATTCACCCCTTTACAGAATACTGACGAAACCCCATGCATTCACTTTGTTTGTTTTACCATATACTTTTTTCTATTGGTACAGAACCAAAGATCTCTCGGATTATCGATCTTTGAGATCAATAGCATCACTTCAAGATACTCGGATCTATGAATTATTATTTGATAGTATCACTTTTCAGTTGCTGAATCCTATTCTCTTACCGAGCCCCGTGCTAGCCAGATCATTAAATCCTCTACTTTTCCGCTATAGCGGCAACATATCATTCTTAATAAGTACTATCTCAGGTTGGTTCTTTGGACAATATCTATTCATTGGTCTGGGAAGATTGTTATTACTACGCATAGAATCCGATTCGCCTATACTTTACCTTTTGGTGAAACGCATAATTCATCGAACTTTTAGTATTATTGTATTCAGTTTTTCTTTGTTACACCTGGGTCGAACTCCGGTTCCTTTTGTTACGAAAAGAATAATAGACGATTTGCGATTTGCTGCACCGAAGCGAGACGAGTTCTCACGTTCGCAAAAATTATGGCCTGGTCTTTTCTTTAACTATCGTCAGTGGAAAAGACCATTAAGATATATAGGGAATAGTCGATTCAGTGCTCAGAGTCCTGTGAAAAAAAAAGTATCTCAGTACTTTTTTGATGTATGCTTGAGCGACGGAAAACATAGATTATCTTTTACTTATTTACCCAGTTTAGCAATTCTGGAGAAAAATCTCGGGGAATACTTCAATCGTTTGGAACTTTCTTCATCCGATGAGTCTTTCAGAAAATGGATCAGCATAAAAAAGAATAAGAAAGAATGTGTATTTAATGAATTTCAGCAAAGGGTTGAATCTTTGGATACCGGATTCTCCCTAGGGGAGGTTATAGAGAAAAGAACAGGATTATCGAATTCTGAAGGAAAGATATTGAACAAATTTTGTGACCCTTTACTGAGTAGACGAAGCGATGAAATGGTATCTAAATCGCCTCGGCTCTTGACCGAAGAGTTTAACGGATCGGGAAAAAAGCATAAACCGCAGTTTTTTTCAACGAAAAAGAATAAACTCAAGGATTGGATTTCTAATCAGTGGCAGGGTTTGGAGTACAAAGGCTTCGTACTGCCTTGGGAACCACTAACTCGGGATGCTCGTCGCATCCTGGGATTATTCATGAGCGAATCAAAAAAAGTTGGTTTCGACACAAATTCGAAACGAGTTTATCTTCTTGATGGGGATGCAGCAATGGATTCGAATGAAAAAAATGATTTACCGATCGATAATACACGTAAAAAACTGAATCGCAAATCAAATCTTAATTGGGAACTCGTCTCGAACCTCTCCCCTCGGCAAAGGCTTCTATACCTCGATCATATACAAACAGACGAACGAGATCCACTAAGAAATGCTTGGAAGAAGTTATTTGTTGATAACACTACTCGGGCAGGAAATATAAATACTACTTCTTTTTCGGCGGAAGCATCAGGAATCGGTAGAGAATTGCGAGAATTAAGTAAAGAAGTACCTAGATGGACGTCCGATTTGAGGAATGATAAATTTGACGTTATAGCTATTGGAGTTACTGATATTCGTCAGAGAAGAGTAAAAAATTTGGGATACCTAATAAAAGGTAAAGATAAGAGGAGAAAAATTGTCAGGCGTTTTTCGCAACAATCTGATTTTCGTCGAAAACTAGTGAAAGGTGCGATGCGTGCCCGAAGACGTAAAACTCTGGTATGGGAAATGTTTCAACTCGGAACTAATTCCCCATTCTTTTTACGACTGAGTGAAAAACCCACCCCTATTTTTCGAACCTTTACGAGTGAAAAAAACATTTTCAAGACGTCTCAAAATACTTCAGGTAGGGATGGTAGAGGTTTCTCCAATCATAAGATTTTATCTATTGAGAAAACGAGAGCGGATCGGCTCTCCATCGCGAACAGATGGGATTTTCCATTAGCCCAATGGGGAAGGAGCTGGCTATTGATCATACAATCACATTTTAGAAAATATGTTGTACTTCCCATATTAGTGATACTAAAAAATGTTAGTCGTTTACTATTGTTTTTAGATCCTGAATGGAATGAAGATTGGGTCGAATGGAATAAAGAAATTCATATAAGATGCACTTATGATGGTACCGAGGTCTCAGAGAAAGAATTGCCAGAACAATGGCTTAGGGATGGTCTACAGATAAAAGTGATATATCCTTTTCATTTAAGACCTTGGCACAATTCTAGGTATCGAAACAAAAATTTAAAGATAAATGAAAAATATTTGGAAGGATTCGTGGGTAGAGAGAAACTTAATTACTGTTATCTAACTGCTTGGGGTTTCCTAACCGATTTACCTTTCGGTAATACGAAGAAACAACCCTCGTTTTGGAAACCAATAAATGTGGAATTGAAAAAGAGATGGGGAAAAAAAGTATCTCTCGGATTTTTATCGGTGGGTAAAGAATCATCCAGAACAGTCGATGTTACTGGTTTGGAAAGATTCGAAACTCGGATTAGTGAATCCTTAGAGTCATCCGATTGGTATGGCTCGGATCTCGAGGTAAAGTATCGAAGAATTGATGAGAAGAGCAATAACTTCGGGAAGTCATCAGTTATGATCAATGAGAATTTCGTTCCGGGGGTACCAGAAAGGTTCCACGTAACTTCGATTCATATTCAGGAATTGAAGAATTCCGTTGCGGAGAAGAATGGTAAAAAAGCTTCGAATCATTATTGGGACGCGAATCTTCGTCTCAAAGAAGAAAGACTAGAATCGGCAAAAGAAATAATTCGAATCGAACGAATAATTACTCGATCTTGTAGAAAGAATATCGAATCGGCCAAAAAGTTGTTCTCTCTTTCGAACGTAAGCATCGAAAGAATAGGAACTAATTTCCGGGTAAGGATGGAGATTCTGAAAGAATCGATTGAGAATCTTTTTAATGGTGATAATTAAAATACGGAATAAATATTCAATTGTTAATAATAAGATATTAAAAAATTCAAGTGAAATCTAATTAAATGATGATACTAGTGTCCCAGGCATATGTACTTCGAAGGATATGGGAAGTAGAAACGAGTAACGAGTCTCGTTTGAAACGTTTGCTAAAATCTTGGACATCCCACTCTTTTGTTAGGAGTCATTTCAAAAATTTCCTGTACGAACGAGGAATAATCGGTTATACGGGATTACGAAATTTTCAGGAGATAAATCGGGAAAAATGGCTAAAAGCTTCCGATCGGTATAATCTGTACCCACAGGTGTGGTATGCAATCACACCTAGGAAGTGGCGCTTCGAAGTTAGTGAGCATTGGAAAATGAACAGAAGCAGAATCTTCGATACCGAGAGGGACGAAAAGATTTATCCAAGAGCCATAAATCCATCCATACTCATTGCCAACCCTTCGTTGGAACGAACTGAGAAACGTCGAAAACTATTCAGAAATAATTTATTAAAGTATAGTTATTTTGGTTCGGGTGAACACTCAACGACCAAAAAATTATCAAAGTTAGGATATATACACAATAGCGACAATTATGCCGGCGGCAACAACATAGATTGCAACAGCGAAACCATAGCATATGGAATACGTAAATATAGTTTTCTTCGGAATGAAAGGTCTCCCATAAATAGAGGTAATTCCCCCTTTACGTATAATCTCTCATTATGGCTTATCCCAGAATTCATGGAATGGGGTAACGCACATCGATATGATGAAATAGTATCGGATCTGGAAACTTCCATTATGAGGAATCAGAATCATGAAATACTTCGAAATTCAGAAGTATTTCGAGGAAGTGGTAATCGATCCATTCGTCAGTGGAGATGGAAATCGAATAATTCAGAGAAGAAGTTTAAAAGGTTGGGCGATATGGCATCTCTCATGACTTTCATGCAGAATCAAGAAGCTATGATTTCCCTTTCTGGAGAAACGCGAGAAGATTTGGAATTGTTCAATCTCTTTTTTCGCAGGAATACTGATACGAATCGATTAACTATTAACTCGGAAAATCGGTCACCTAGATTGTTGGATGATCGTATCTTGGTGTATAAAACGGTAAGCGCATTATCCAGTTTCAGACAGCGATTGGAGAGAGTATTGGATCCAGAAAGTATCGATGAATGTTTTCCGACGAGTATAGAGATTCCGAGAAGTAACGAAAAGAAAGAATTCTTTATCCTTGATTCATTCGATCTCGAAAATATCCTACTCCCGAAGAGTCGCAGGAAATTCAGGATAATGAATTCTCTATCTCTTGGGGCAGTCAGAGACACGAAATCACGCACGAATTTCTCCGATAAGATAGGAAATGAAAATACAAACACTATTATAAGCAATGAAAATAGAATAATTAAACGTTTCCTTTGGTCCAGTTACCGATTCGAGGATCTGGCCTGTACTAGCAGATTCTGGCTCGGTACAACAAATGGAAGTCGATTCTCTATGTTAAGATTCCGCACGCATCCTCCCCTCTGATTGACCTCATCACGACTCTCACGAAGAGATAATGAACGAATGAGTAAGTAAAATCCGCGAAGGAATCGGGATTATATCTCACCTCGTGAGCATCCAGAAGCTCTGAATTATAAACTTCACATCCATACCGGGAGATTGAATAAATCCATGCCTAAAAATTCGTCTATTCATTCATCTTTTAGTTCTCCAAAGAGGGAGGGATCCATCGAATCCCAAATATTTCGTTTAACTGATCGGGTTGCGAGACTCACGTATCATTCTCGGAAACACAATAAAGATTTTTCATCCCAAAGAGGTCTATGGAAAATACTAGGGAAACGTAAACGTCTTTTGATTTATCTATTCAGAACAAATCCAATGAGTTGTGAAAATATAACTAATCAATTAGGGATTCGCAGATTAAAGAGGGATTAATCATTCTATACAAATAATGTTTCTACTGCGGATCTAATCGATCGAAAAAAAAAAGCATAATATCATAATGTTTACTGGAGCATAGAAACCCACGAATAAAAGTTTTTATTGATTGAGGATCCAACCAATTAAAGGGGAAGTTGAATGCTATGGTACTTACTGAGAAAAAGAAACCAATGGTAGTGAGTATGGGGCCTCACCATCCATCTATGCATGGAGTTTTACGACTTATTGTTACTCTAGATGGAGAAGATGTCTCGGATTGCCAGCCCGTACTGGGTTATTTGCATAGAGGGATGGAGAAAATTGCTGAGAACCGAACGATCATCCAATATCTGCCTTATGTTACGAGATGGGATTACTTAGCTACAATGTTTACGGAAGCTATCACCGTGAATGCACCAGAAAGATTAACGAATATTCGAGTACCTAGAAGAGCAAGTTATATAAGGGTTGTTATGTCAGAACTAAGCCGTATTGCGTCTCATTTATTATGGCTCGGCCCATTCATGGCTGATATCGGTGCGCAAACTCCTTTCTTCTACATTTTCAGAGAAAGAGAAATGATATACGATTTATTCGAAGCGGCTACTGGTATGCGAATGATGCATAATTATTTCCGCGTTGGGGGAGTAGCAGCAGACCTGCCCTATGGATGGATAGACAAATGCTTAGATTTTTGTGATTATTTCTTGCCGAAAGTTGATGAATACGAAAAACTCATAACAAATAATCCAATTTTTTTAGAACGAGTAGAAGGAATAGGTGTTATCGGTAGGAACGAAGCTATAAATTGGGGTTTATCGGGACCCATGCTACGAGCCTCAGGAATTCAATGGGATCTTCGAAAAGTTGATAATTACGAATGTTATGACGAATTGGATTGGCAAATCCAGTGGCAAAAGGAGGGAGACTCATTGGCTCGTTATTTGGTAAGGATCGGGGAAATGAAGGAATCTGTGAGAATAATTCAACAAGCTTTGAAAGTTATTCCCGGGGGACCGTACGAGAATTTGGAAGCTCGGAGGCTCAATAAAGGAAAAAACTCGGAGTGGAATTCGTTCGAATACCAATTCATTAGTAAGAAACCTTCCCCAACTCTCCGATTACCTAAGCAGGAACATTATGTGAGGGTAGAAGCTCCCAAGGGAGAATTGGGCATTTTTCTAATAGGAGATGATAGTGTCTTCCCTTGGAGGCTAAAGATTCGTCCACCTGGTTTTATAAATCTACAGATTCTTCCTCAATTGGTCAAAGGAATGAAATTAGCAGATATCATGACAATTCTAGGTAGTATAGATATCATTATGGGAGAGGTTGATCGTTAGAATGATTCCAAATACGAATTTGCAAAAACAAATTACCCAATTCATTTTCGAATTGGGATTCTCCGAGGACTTCTCAAATTTTGTGTGGATTGTAATCACCATTATCATTCTTCTACTAGTAGTAACTATAGGAGTCTTAGTTCTTGTATGGCTCGAGAGGAAGGTATCCGCGGCGATACAACAGCGTATTGGACCGGAACATGCAGGCCCTTTAGGAATTATTCAAGCTTTAGCGGATGGCGTGAAACTCTCTATAAAAGAAGACGTTATTCCATCACAAGGAGATTTTCGGTTATTTAATATTGGACCGCTCTTAGTCGTTGTACCAGTTCTTTCGAGTCACTCGATAATCCCTTTCGAATACAATATCCTTCTAGCAAATCTCGGTATAGGTGTCTTTTTCTGGATCGCTGTTTCCAGTGTCGTTCCCCTAGGACTTCTAATGGCTGGATACGGATCGAATAACAAATATTCTTTTTTGGGTGGTTTAAGAGCAGCTGCTCAATCTATTAGTTATGAAATTCCTCCAGCTTCAAGTGTTTTATCCGTCGCTCTACGTGCGATTCGTTGAGGCAGCGAAGTGTTCGAGAGAAAAGGATTCTCTTTTTCAGTGTCTGATCAAAACTAGATAGTCATATGGGTGAGATTGAACAGCCTATTGGTTTGCAGTAGAAAGATCAAATCCCATCCTCTTTGTACGAGAGTGAAAGCTTTGTGCAATTAACGGGATTGCACACTTCCAGGTGACAGATTAGCGATTCGAGCCTGATAGCGAAGAATTAATCGATACAACATTCGATCAAGCAAGCGTGGGGGGTCGGAAAGATCGAAACATAAAAAACAAGTATGGAATTGGGTGTGTGGGACCGACATTAGTAGAGATGCTTGAGTAGTACTTCCCCAAAATCCGGTTGAAAGTGTATCCCTATCCACTACAAGAATGACTATCTGGAACGAAGTAATTCTTTCACAGTTCTCGAATTGATAAAGAAAGGAAGAATCCCCACCCAAACTTTTTGGGTACGGAATCCGGGTTCTTACATATTCGAGTCGGCGCCAGCAAGAAACTGTGGAAGTGGAGATAGGTTCAAAAGCTTAATCTTTGAATAGCAAACAGAATCTCGTTGGTGGAGGAATACGCATTTCAATAACCACTGAGGAGCCGTATGAAAAAAAATTTTCATGTACGGTTTTGGAATAGAGGTATCGACAGTAATGTCAGTATCGACTAGAATTTTCGAACAGTCTAAGTACAGTTGATATCGTCGAAGCACAATCTAGGTACGGGTTCTGGAGTTGGAATCTGTGGCGCCAACCCATTGGTTTCGTAGTTTTTCTCATCGCATCTCTAGCAGAATGCGAGAGATTACCATTCGATTTACCAGAAGCCGAAGAAGAATTAATTGCAGGTTACCAGACTGAATATTCAGGCATTAGATTCGCATTATTTTATCTCGCTTCTTATCTGAATTTATTAGTTTCTGCACCGTTCGTAACAATCCTTTATTTGGGAGGTTGGTATCTCCCGATCCCGTTCCTTTTGGATCTTGTTCATTCAGAATGGAATCCAATCATTAATGGAATCGTAGGAATCATCGATGTAGTGGTAGGACTAATTACTACATTAGTTAAAGCTTATCTGTTTTTATTCATTGCCGTAACGGCAAGATGGACCTTACCTAGAATAAGGATAGATCAATTATTAAATCTTGGGTGGAAATTCCTCCTGCCCATTGCTTTGGGTAATTTACTATTAACAACATCTTTCCAACTTCTCTCATTATGAATAGCTGCTTCGATTCGAGCGAGAAACTCCTGGTCGGTAAAAAACAAAAATGAATTCTATTTATTAAGGATAAGGATTCTCCGGCATGTTTTCCATAGCGAACGGATTCAAAAATTATGGCCGGCAAGCAATACAAGCTGCGAGATACATTGGCCAAGGTTTTATGGTTACACCAGATCATATGAATCGTTTACCGATGACTATTCAATATCCTTATGAAAAATTAATACCATCCGAACGGTTCCGTGGACGTATACACTTCGAATTCGACAAGTGCATTGCTTGCGAAGTATGCGTGCGTGTATGTCCGATAAATTTACCCGTAGTTGATTGGAAGCTGAAGAGAACCATAAAGAAAAAACAGTTAAAGAGTTATAGTATCGATTTCGGAACCTGTATATTCTGTGGCAATTGCGTTGAATACTGCCCCACTAATTGTTTATCAATGACTGAAGAATACGAACTTTCAACTTACGATCGCCATGGATTGAATTACGATCAAACAGCATTGGGACGTTTACCCAAATCGGTGATTGAAGATTATACGATCGAAATTATTCCGAATCTAGCATCTTTATCTAAAGGGGTTATGGAGGGACACCCCGACCCGAGAAGGATTGCTTCGAGCTAACAATAACAAAACTTTGATTCTTGCTGATGCATCTCCAACACCGCGGCTATTCCAGATTAATATATGGAGTTATTGGAAACAAACCTTATGAAACTACCCGAATCATTTTATGAAACTATTCATTCTTTCCTAGAGTTGAGCCTCATACTAGGAAGTTTGGGTGTTGTCCTACTCGGGAACACGGTCCATTCCGCTTTCTTACTAGGATTCGTTTCCGCCGGCATATCCCTCCTATATCTCCTACTCGATGCGGATTTCGTCGCCGCCGCGCAGATTCTAATCTATGTGGGAGCTGTGAACGTCTTGATCGTATTCGCCGTAACGCTAATTAATAAAAAACAATCACATGATTTATTTCTATATTGGACCTTGGGCGATGGAATCACCTCAGTCGTTTGTATTAGTATTTTCCTTTTGTCGAGCAACGTCATTTCGAGCACATCATGGTCTAAAATTTATTTAGTTACGCAATCGAATGAAGAACGAATCCTAGCAGATGATACTCGACGCATTGGATCGGAATTGCTAACAGAGTTTTTGATACCGTTTGAACTCATGTCCATAATTCTCTTAATTGCGTTAGTAGGTGCCGTTGCTTTGGCCCGTAGAGAGGTAGCAATTAACACAGGAGATGAAGTATTACGAAACGAAAGTAATTTTTGAAAATTTATGTTGTTTCAACGATTTCAAAAATTCCGGATGTTTCCGTCCGAGAAATGAAGCTACATAAGGATTTCTATGCTCGAACATACTCTCAATTCAAGTGCTTCTATATTCTGTATCGGCATTTCCGGATCAATCACGAGTAGAAACATGGTCCGAGCACTTATGTGTTTGGAATTAGTTCTTAATGCAGTTAATATAAATCTGGTAACTTTCTCGAATTTTCTAGATGATTCGCAAATAAAGGGAGAAGTTTTCTCCATTTTTATCATATCAATCGCAGCTGCCGAAGCTACTATTGGATTGGCCATTGCTTTGGCCATTCATCGCAATAGAGAGTCAACCCGTATTGATCAATTCAATTTGCTGAAATGGTAATTATTCAGTTATAATCCTGAAGATACGACTGAATATTTATTCGTGATGGATCTCCGCCTCGGTCAATTCAATACACGGGAGAGTATGTTTCTTCTGCCTAGTGAAACATTGTTTCGAACAAAAAAGACACATTCTATCTCATTCAATTCAAGGTTCTCTATATTCCGGAGACAAATCCAGTGGCGCATTCAGTAAAAATTTATGATACATGCATCGGTTGTACGCAATGCGTAAGAGCTTGTCCCACGGATGTTTTGGAAATGATACCCTGGGATGGATGCAAAGCTAATCAAATTGCATCCGCTCCTAGGACAGAGGATTGCGTGGGTTGTAAAAGATGCGAATCCGCCTGTCCGACAGATTCTTTGAGTGTACGTGTCTATTTGGAATCGGAAACCACCCGTAGCATGGGTCTCGGGTATTAATTATTCGTACCACTACTACTACTACTGCTATTACTGTTACCATTGCCATTACCGCTACTATTACCATTACTACTACTACTACCACTACTACTACTATTACCATTATTGCTACTACCGTTATTACTACTAAATAGAATATCTTGCACTTTCTTGTGGTAAGAACCTACGCATTCGGAACGGGTTCTTATCACAAGATTCTTTTCCATCTCTATTCTATTATGAACCATTTGCCTTGGCTAACCATTATCGTTCTTTTTCCAATATCTGCGAGCTTAGTGATTCCGTTTCTCCCTTCCAAAGGAAACAGAATTATTCGATGGTACACTCTAGGTATTTGTCTTTTGGAATTTCTCTTAATAACATATATCTTTTGTTACCATTATCGATTCGATAACAATTGTATCCAATTGAGAGAGGATTATAATTGGATCCATTTCATAGATTTTCATTGGAGGTTAGGGATTGACGGATTTTCCATCGGACTGATTCTATTGACGGGATTCATAACTACCTTAGCCACACTAGCTGCTTGGCCCGTCACACGAAACCCTCGATTATTTCATTTCCTGATGTTAGCAATGTATAGTGGTCAAATAGGATTATTTGCTTCCCAAGATATTCTACTCTTTCCTTTCATGTGGGAGTTGGAGCTATTCCCTGTTTATTTGCTGCTAATCGTGTGGGGCGGTAAGCGGCGCCTATATGCGGCTACGAAGTTCATCTTATACACCGCAGGTAGCTCCGTTTGCATCCTAATAGGAGCTCTAATCATGGCGTTCCATGGATCGAATGTATCTACCTTCGATTTACGAACCTTAATTGGTAGAACTTATCCTTTGGGGTTGGAAGTAATAATATACTCAAGTTTCTTGGTAGCATATGCGACCAAATTGCCAATGATCCCATTCCATACTTGGTTGCCAGACACTCATGGTGAAGCACATTATAGTACATGCATGCTTTTAGCAGGAATACTTTCAAAAATGGGGGGGTACGGGTTGGTTAGAATAAATATGGAGTTACTACCTCATGCACATTCTTTATTTGCTCCGTGGCTGGTTGCTGTAGGAAGCATCCAAATCGTTCATGCGGCTTTGACCTCTCTGGGTCAACGGAATCTAAAAAGACGAATTGCTTACTCCTCGGTATCTCATATGGGTTTCGTACTCATTGGGATTGGGTCTACAACGAATATAGGTCTTAATGGCGCTATTCTGCAAATGATATCCCACGGTTTAATCGGTGCTTCATCATTTTTCCTATCGGGAATCAGCTACGATAGGACGCGTACTCTCCTTCTCGATCGAATGGACGGAGTAGCTATTCCAATGCCGAAAATCTTTGCTTTGTTTACCAGTTTCTCAATGGCATCTCCAGCATTACCCGGTATGAGTGGTTTTGTAGCTGAATTCATGATTTTCCTCGGAGTAGTTAATAATCCGAATTATTCTATTATTTTCAAAACAATTATTGTTACGATCCAAGCAATTGGAACGATTCTAACTCCTATTTATTTATTATCCATGCTTCGCCAAATGTTTTATGGATATAAATCCTTCGATACCTCAATTCCATATCTTACGGATGCTGGACCTCGAGAGGTTTTTATTTCGATCCGCTTTCTCCTCCCCATTATAGGTATCGGTGTTTACCCTGGCTTCGTCTTATCCATTTGGAACAACGAAACAGATTATCTTTTATCTTACTTTCAAAAATTGTGACTCGCTCGCGTTTCCATCTTCGTCCCAATACGTTTTGAACGAACTCATGTACATATATCTGCAAGTGCTAGTGGTACGAATAACTGCAGTAATCGCAATTTCTGATCCCGCCAAGCAGTGAATCTCTGTATATGCAGAGATTCACCACTCGAGACTAGAATTTATTACATACTTAAGCAAAGTTATGTTTTCAAGACACCCACCCATAACTGTGCAGACCCTTACCTAATAGATTAACTCCTAAATAACAGATCCGAATTGTGGAAAAACCTAAGGAAGCTATAGCGGCTGATCTTTTCCCTCGCCAACCTCTAATCATTCGAGTATGCAAATAAATAGCAAATATTAACCAAGTAATTAAAGCCCAAGTTTCTTTTGGGTCCCAGTTCCAGTAAGAACCCCAAGCTTCGTTAGCCCACACCGCTCCAGAAAGAATACCTATAGTTGGCAAAGGGAATCCCGAACCAATGATTCGATAACTCCAATTATCTGATTCTTCAATTAGTTGCCATTTACGGAAATTTATGAACGATAAACCCTTTCGTAATTCGTACGAGTAGACACTATTTTCCCTCGTTTCTGCATGGTCTCGAGAAACCGAAGAGTCGGAAAATGAATCCGTATAAAATTTGACAGATGCGAAACTTCTTCGTTTCGTTGCTGTAACAATCAATGAAACAATTGCTAGTAGAGATCCGCATAAGAGTATGGCATAACTCAATACCATCATGGTTACATGCATCATTGACCAATGGGATTGTGGAGCGGGAACCAAAGAAATGGCTTGTTGCATTTCTCGAGGAAGACCCAGAGTAGCAAATCCGTGAGCTAGCATCGCGCTTGGCGCGATTATCGCGCCCAACCAACCGTTTCTGTCTCGACTCTCCGTGAGTAGATGAACCGATACTAAACTCCAGGAGAGAAACATGGATGATTCGTACGAATTACTTAAAGGAAAATGGTTCGATAAAATCCAGCGAGTCGATAGGAATCCCGTCACGCATGAAAAAGCAATTACCATACTCATCTTTCCTGAAAAACCCATTGTTTCACTATCCATATACACGAATTTTCCCCAATGGATGAGAGTAGCAAGAAAGAGAATAAAGAAGGATATATTAGCCAAAACTTGTTCTAAATTTGTGAGGGTCGTTATTAAAAATTCGAAAGTTTTTTGGATTGTGTCACGAAGTCAATAAACTGAGATAAGCTATTGTTTCCGTTGCGAATCTGCGATAGGAAAATAGAGGAACGGGGCAAATTCTTGGAACCTCCCCCCCCCTATAAGTATAATGTTTTCGTGCCGCCACTCGGATTCGAACCGAGATGCGTTAGCACTGCTTCCTAAGAGCAACGTGTCTACCAATTTCACCATAGCGGCTTGATTCAACATATAATAACGAAAAAACGAAAACCATATCAATAAACTATTCAACTTTTCCGAAATGTTATTCGTCCAGCGTGAAAAGGTTTGATAGATTATAGATTATCGATTGGGTCTGAATCTTGTTGCTATCTCGAACGAACGATCCATCCGCCTATCTATTCATGGATAGATGGATGGGTGGATAGATCGTTGTCCATAGATAGATATAACTAAGCATTGATCAATTAATGAATATTCATCATTAAATCACTTGCGACTAGTTGGATCCAATATACCTTCTAAATCTACAATTATTCGTTGAAACTTTTTCCCCATGATTGAATCCTATCGATCAAAAGAATCATACCAAAAGATATTGCTGAAGCAAAACTCGCAATAATAGTAGCACTCCGATAATCATATTGTTCAAGTTTTTGGGCAAGAAGTACAGAAACGACTAAATCCTTCATTGGAGTATTAGACGCTACCAATACTATCGAGCCGTATTCCCCCAGAGCTCTCGAAAAACCTAAAGTTATTCCTACTAATAATGAAGGGATCAGTGGTGGAAACGAAATGCGCCAAAAGGTTGTCCGAGGTGATGCACCCAAGCACCATGCAGCTTCTTCCAGATCCTCTCCCATATTTTGCAAGATGGATTGCATGGTACGTACCACGAAAGGTAGGGACACAAAAATCATAGCTATAAGAACCGCTAAGCGACCAAAAACTATTCTTATATTTAACCAAGAAAGAATAGGTCCTATGCATCCTTTATCACTGAATGCGATTGCTAAGGTCAACCCCCCAACCGAACTTGGGAGAGCGAATGGGAGATCCACGGTAGCATCTAGAGCTTCTCTTCCTCGGAACTCGTACCTCACCAGAACCCAAGCAATAATTGATCCAAATAATGCGTTTATAATTGTTGCCGATAGAGCGGCCAGGAACGTGAACCCGCAAGCCGACAATGCGATAGGTTCAGCAATTACTTGTAACGATGCATTCCAAGGTTGTTGCTTGGTCCTGTGCAGCAGAATAAATACAGGCAGAGCCAGTATGATGATACCATAATGCAATGCTAGGGATAATACGGATTCGAACCTTGTTAAGAACCGAAACATCTTCCCAGTGATTAAGAATAATACGCAAAGGGTAATAACCAAATGTATCATTTCTTTCCTCCGATTGGCTGCGAAAAATGCTGCGGTTAACCCACTGACTCGTTCTTGTTTCATTATCACCATTTACGAAACCATGAAAAAGATGAGAGGGTTCCCTGAGACAAACGGAACAATTATTAATCCATACCATATTATTCAATCTTTATCGGTTGATACAGATTCCAAATCAATACCTTTTATTGCGTAATAAAAACTTTTCGAACGGTTTGTTAGAATGGATTTGGCCAACGAAGAAGCTTTCAGTGCCACCCCATTAGCTTTACTTTTCCATACACTTTTACGAATCTTTGTTTTAGATTTGGAAGTACGCTTCTTTGGAACCGCCATGACAAGAGTACCTCACTTTACTTTATTATTAGGAATTTATCGAGAATTTGTATCTTTTCTTCGCGTTCTTGGGCTGCGGGGAACGGAGGATCCGATTGAAAAGCATATCCCCACTATTTATTCATTTACTCATTTACTCATTTACTCATTTACTCATTTACTCATTTACTCATTTACTCATTTACTCATTTACTCATTTACTCATTTACTCATTTACTCATTTACTCATTTACTCATTTACTCATTTATTCATACATCTCTTTTTCATTCAGGAAAATGGAGTCAACTATAAATCGAGCTGATCTTTGTCGATGCCCCAATTTACGTCGAGTCTTTTTCTTGGAGATCATCTTGTAAATCATAACCTTTTCTTCTAGGCGAGAATGCAAAATTCTACCTTTAACTACCGCACCCCTCAACCAAGGATGTCCAATATTTATATTTGATTCATGACGAATCATTAATACACGATATATTAGTATTTTCATATTCGGTTCCGATCGACCCGCCGGCACTATTGGGGCCAAATGACGTATATTATAGAATCTTCCGGGCTCTACCCGAAGCTGCCGACCTCCTATTTCAATTACTGCATATGCGTTACTCATTATGTTATGAAGTTTTCAGGGATTTCACGAATCGATTGCGAATAGAAAGTTTGATCGGGTTTTGTAATCGGAAAGCAACAAAATTTTGCTCAGATCAATCTTGAGTTTCTACACTTTCGGAACCGAGATATCAGAGAACCATATCTTTCGGTTCGGAAGAAAAAGATGTATAATATTATATTACTTCATATTATAATCAAGAATTTCTAGTATTTTTTCTATTATTTAAAAATGATCGGAACCTAGAAAAAAGTTATACACGGTATTCGGATTATTCCCCAATGTAGCCAATTGTGGATTATGATTCATAAGAACATGAAGTTTTATTCTAACAAAAACCCGTTACGGAACTTATACTCAAGAATGTCTGGCTTATACCATTGTTTCCGCTTTTAGCCGCCATCCTATTGGGATTAGGATCATTCCTTCTTCCAAAATATATCAGAAATTTACGTCGCGTATGTTCTTCCGTTGCTATTTTATCTTCAAGCGTAGCGATGCTCATCGCTCTTCATTCTTTCTGGCAACAAATAACAGGTGGTCCTGCCCATAGATGTCTATGGTCTTGGGTCATCAATGGGAGCATCGTTTTAGAAATAGGTTATTTGATCGATCCATTGACTTCTATCTTGTTAATTCTAGTAACTACAGTGGGGGTTACGGTCATGATCTATAGCGATAGCTATATGTTCTATGATCAAGGATACACTAGATTTTTCTGCTATTTAAGCCTTTTCACTGCTTCGATGCTAGGATTGGTTCCTAGTCCGAACTTGATACAAACCTATATATTTTGGGAGTTGGTTGGAGCATGCTCTTATTTATTGATCGGTTCTTGGTTCGCTAGACCTAGCGCAGCGAATGCTTGTCAAAAAGCTTTTGTAACGAATCGCATAGGAGATTTCGGACTACTATTGGGCATTTTGGGTTTATATTGGATAACAGGTAGCTTCGAATTCCAAGATTTGTTCGATCGATTCTTTGAATTGCTTGATCATGACGAGGTTAGTCCAGTGTTTGCTAGTCTATGTGCCATTCTATTCTTCCTGGGCTCGGTTGCAAAATCCGCACAATTTCCACTCCATATATGGTTGCCCGACGCGATGGAGGGCCCCACCCCCATTTCTGCCCTTATTCATGCAGCTACTATGGTTGCGGCGGGTATTTTCCTTGTGGCTCGGATGCTTCCCTTGTTCGAGACGTTACCCTTCGCTATGGATGTAATCTGTTGGACAGGTACAATAACTGCTGCATTAGGTGCTAGTATAGCTTTGGCCCAAAGAGATTCAAAAAAGGGTTTAGCTTATTCCACGATGTCGCAGCTAGGATATATGATGCTAGCTCTAGGCATAGGATCTTACAAAGCCGGTTTGTTCCATCTCGTTACACATGCTTATTCCAAAGCTTTATTATTTCTTGGATCTGGGTCTGTCATCCACTCCATGGAGCCAATCGTGGGATACCATCCCAATAGAAGTCAAAACATGTATTTTATGGGTGGTTTGAGAGAGCATATGCCGATCACTGCACTGACTTTTCTCTTCGGCACACTTTCTCTCTGCGGTATCCCACCTTTTGCTTGTTTTTGGTCTAAAGACGAAATACTCGTTGATAGTTGGTTCCACTTCCCACTCTTGGGGTTCGTAGCTTCTTCCACAGCTGGATCAACCTCTTTCTATATGTTCCGTATATACTATTCAACTTTTGAAGGAAACTTCCGTGGTGATTTCTCTAACGAATCCAGAATATCTTATTCTATTCCGGTATGGGGTGATTCCACATTTGATAGGAATGGAGAGGAAACAGCTCCTTTTTTATCGATAGGAAATAATCGCACTCTATATCCCAAAGAATCCGATAATACTATGTTACTTCCGTCAGTCATATTGGCAATACCTACCCTATTCATAGGATTCGTAGGAATCGCTATACCTCAACAAATCGATCCCGATTTTTTGTCCTATTGGCTGCACTCATCAATCAACTCTTTCAACAACAGAAGTTCCGAGACTATTCTAGATTTTCTATCGGGCGCTACTCGATCCGTCAGTATAGCTTCTTGCGGAATAGCAGCTGCTTTCCATTCGTATGAATCGAACTCGCTCCGCACAATGATTGTTGCAGAGAGAACGGTAATACCTCGATTCATGCATTCTTTCTCGGAGTCTATACCCCCTATCCTACGTAACTGGTCGCACCACCGAGGCTATATAGACGAACTATACGATTCATTCTTTGTAAAAAATTTTAGATTATTGGTAAGATTTTTATCTTTCATAGATCAATGGATTGTTGACGGGGTTGTCAATGGAATCGGTGTATCGAGCTTCTTGGGAGGTGAAGGGTTGAAACACACGGTGGGGGGGAGAATACCCACATATTTATTTTTTTTAGTTTCTCGTACGTTTATGTCTTCTCCATACAGTTATACTATTCAAACAATATTTATTCATGATAACACATTTCATGCTATTGTGAGCTAGAGTTTATCGCTATTCATTCGTAACGATCTAACGGCTCCAG